ATATATATATATAAAAAGTACATTTATATATAAGGGTAAGGGGACACATTAAATCCTTATTTTCTATTATAATTATTTATCCGCGCGGAGTAGAGTAGTTTGGTAGCTCGCAAGGCTCATAATCTTGAGGTCACAGGTTCAAATCCTGTCTCCGCAACATCTTTGTTTAATTTTATCCAAAAATTGGGTGTTTGGCTCTGGTAACTAGTAATTAATTATATACCCTCGGGGGTAGTGGTAGGAAAAATATAAAGTAAGGAGGTATAGATTCACTACACCATCATAACCAATTATACCCAATTCTTTAGTATATTCAAAATATTACTTTATCTTGGGCGGATAGCGGGAATCGAACCCGCGTCTTTTCTTTGGCAAAGATAAATTTTACCATTAAACTATATCCACATTTTTTATTCGTGATATATAATATATTCATACATATATTATCATATATATCTATATTCTATTTGTGCAATGTCGTGTCAGAGACTCTCTTTCTTTAAAGTAGTTCCAATAATTTTTTTAATCTAAAATTTACTTAATATTATATTTTTTTATACAAGAAGTTTGACCTTCTATAATTTTGTGGAGCATTTAATTTTTGAATCTAAGACCAATAAGTTCAAGAAATGAGAGAATTAAGGATATCAACCAGAAAAACTAATCCAATCCATAATAATCTACCGGCAAATACAATATTTTTGTTACTTGACCGACCATCAGGAGAAGCAAATACGATGGGTATGCTAATCAATAAAATTGATGAAATAGCAATTAAAACAGTTAATTGTAAAATAAGAGTCATGCTTTTTCTCCTCCAAGATACCAACAAAGACACTCTATCATTTGATACTTCTATCAGATAAAAACTTCTAAAACAATACATCATCAAGGAATTTTAGTTTACCACAAATTTATTGTACTTATTACTACCTTTTGACTACTCTATTCGTACATGAAATAAGGGTAATTTTTATTTGACAAATGAAAATGCTGTATTCTATCTATAGATAGATCAGTAAATTCACACCTGAGATCTTTTGACCGTTAGTAGTGGTATCCACCCCAAGGCCCCATGTTATATTCGGAGGAATTATTTTTAGGAGAGATGGCTGAGGGGTTTAAAGCCCCGGTCTTGAAAACCGGTATAGTAAAGAACTATCGAGGGTTCGAATCCCTCTCTCTCCTTTTTTGTTCATTGAATAAAAATTTATATATAATTCTTAAAAAAGGAAAAATTCCTCGAATCTAAATTTAATCATATTTTTATATTGACAATTTCAATAAACTCATCATACTATGATCAAAATCTGAGGGTAGTCAGACAAGCTGGCCCCCATCGTCTAGTGGTTAGGACATCTCTCTTTCAAGGAGGTAAGGGGGATTCGAATTCCCCTGGGGGTAGGGTACTACTAAAATTAAAGGAAGTTGATCCTGGATTACCAATAAGTATAAAATTTATTCTTTCTGGGTCGATGCCCGAGCGGTTAATGGGGACGGACTGTAAATTCGTTGGCAATATGTCTACGCTGGTTCAAATCCAGCTCGGCCCAATAATTCACCAATCTACCATGAGATGGTATAAACCCCCTCTATCCTTCATAAATATCCCATACGAAGATAAAAAAAAGAATCAAACGTTCTGTTCTGATCGAGACCTTTATTTTCTTGGGATTGTAGTTCAAATTGGTTAGAGCACCGCCCTGTCAAGGCGGAAGCTACGGGTTCGAGCCCCGCCAGTCCCGACCGAACTCAATACGATATCCTATAAATACATCAATTTATTTTTTCTTTATATCATTAGATGATTGTCAAAAGAGCAAGGTAGATTATAGAAAAATACTGATAAATAAAGGAAGTTTGTATTTATTAGGTCAGGAAGAAAAATTGTGATTCGGTATGAATAAAATAATTTACTATGTTATACTATTCAAGTCGTAGTGGTAGGTTTATTTGATAGATAAAATATTGTTATTCAGTATATTGATCAAATTCAAGTTCAAGAGAAAGATAATTTATTTAATTTACAAATAAAATATTTACCATATTTAGTATCTAGAGGATTAAATCCCGAATTATTGCGAAATAAAATGACGGAGTCAAATGAAAATTATTTCAATTTACCGTCTTAACTTTAATGAACTAAGCGGACTATAATTAAAATCGGCAATACTCTAAGAGATAGATAGTATGATATAAATAAATATATAAATCTTTTTACCATACTATCTATCTCTTAGTCTATAAAGTTGTAATATAAAATAATTATTATAGTAGGAATTCTAAATTTTTCCCTTTCCTTAGTAGATTAGCATAAGCAACCTTACTTATTTTTAACGCCCAAACCATGATATTAAATAAGTTGATCAAGCATAAATCAATCTTCTTAAATTATAAATAAAACTGCCTAATATGTGACCTAATTTGTCCGAATCAATATCTTATTATTGCATAATCTTTTATTAAACAATTACTATTTCTATATCATTTATATATTAATCGAAGGGAATCAAAAAGTCTTGATAACCCCTCTATCAATATGTTATATGAATACTAGATCCGAACGAAGATTCACAATATTTTAGAAAACCTTCAGACGATATACTTAGAATCAAACAAAGTATCAACAGTCCATTTCCTATGCTTCTCTTATAATGGAAAGAATTCTGCAAATTATATCAGAAGAGAAGAATAGATTTCGCGTTTTTTTAATGTTGATTAGGCGACACCCGGATTTGAACTGGGGAAAAAAGGATTTGCAGTCCCCTGCCTTACCGCTCGGCCATGTCGCCAAAATTATACAAAATATATTAAAATTTTCCTGTATTAGTGAATGATTTTAAAAATATCATATTTTATTTCAAAATAATAAGTAAAGTAAAAATATCTATCTTCTCTGCGAGTCTTTTTTTTTAACAAAAAAAATCCGAGACTCTTAAATAATTTTCACGATAAACCAGAATAATTATTTATAGGATTTAATGATTCCTAAAAGCGGATTTATCTTTTTGACTATCTATATTTAGTACAGTCATTTAATTAAAGTTAGTAATCAAAATAGTAAGCAATATAAAATACTAATAACTTATTCGTCTATATACGAACAATTTACAGTAGAATATAAGGTTCCATTGGAACAATTTTTTTTTAATTCAGGGTTTATTGTCTATTTTTTTTTAACAAAAAATAGATAATGGGAATAAATGACAAGAATATATTGGAACATAAATTTGGAAGAGATGTTGAAAGCAGGAGTTCATTTTGGACATGGTATTAGAAAATGGAATCCTAAAATGGCACCTTATATCTCTGCCAAGCGCAAGGGTATTCATATTACAAATCTTATAAAAACTGCTCGTTTTTTATCCGAAGCCTGCAATTTGGTTTTTGATGCAGCAAGTAGGGGAAAACAATTCTTGATTGTTGGTACAAAAAAGAAAGCAGCTAATTCAGTAGCATGTGCTGCAATAAAAGCCCGGTGTCATTGTGTTAATAAAAAATGGCTTGGCGGGACGTTAACTAATTGGTCCACTACAGAAAGTAGACTTAATCAGTTTAGGGATTTAAGAATAGAACAAAAAATGGGAAGGTTCAAACGCCTTCCTAAAAGAGATGCGGCTGTGGGTAAAAGACAATTATCTCATCTGCAAACATATCTGGGCGGGATTAAATATATGACAGGGTTACCCGATATTGTAATCATCGTTGATCAGCATGAAGAATATACGGCTCTGCGAGAGTGTATCACTTTGGGAATTCCAACAATTTGTTTAATCGATACAAATTGTGATCCCGATCTTGCAGATCTGTCGATTCCGGCGAATGATGACTCTATATCTTCAATCCGCTTAATTCTTAATAAATTAGTATTCGCAATTTGTGAGGGCCGGTCTAGCTATATACGAAATCCTTGATTAATAATAAGACAAATAACTTTTACTTTGAAAAATTTTGATGAATTTATGGAATCGGTTATTATTTATGAACTTTTTAAATAAAATCGATAAAAATAACTGGGGATATTATGTGATTAGTTAGTATTCAAAAGATTTTTGGATATTTTAAATATCCAACTAAAGGAGACAAAGAGATAGTTGAATCAAACTAATTTTGTTTAAATTTTTATTTTTTATAGAGCAATATGAATGTGTTATTTTGTTTCATTAACACACTAAAAGGGTTATATGATATATCCGGTGTGAAAGTAGGCCAACATTTATATTGGCAAATAGGAGGTTTCCAAGTCCATGGTCAAGTACTTATTACCTCTTGGGTTGTTATTGCTATTTTATTAGGTTCAGTTACTATAGCTATTCATAATCTACAAACCATTCCGACCGAGGGTCAAAATTTCTTCGAATATGTTCTTGAATTCATTCGAAATTTGAGTAAAACTCAAATTGGAGAAGAATATGGGCCTTGGGTTCCTTTTATTGGAACTATGTTTCTATTTATTTTTGTTTCTAATTGGTCAGGAGCTCTTTTACCCTGGAAAATCATAGAATTACCTCATGGAGAGTTATCCGCACCTACAAATGATATAAATACTACTTTTGCTTTGGCTTTACTTACGTCAGCAGCATATTTATATGCAGGTCTTAACAAAAAGGGATTAAGTTATTTTGAGAAATATATTAAACCAACCCCAATTCTTTTACCAATTAACATTTTAGAAGATTTTACAAAGCCTTTATCACTTAGTTTTCGACTTTTTGGAAATATCTTAGCAGATGAATTAGTAGTTGTTGTTCTTGTTTCTTTAGTACCTTCAGTGGTTCCTATCCCTGTTATGTTACTTATGTTATTTACAAGTGGTATTCAAGCTCTTATTTTTGCAACTTTAGCCGCGGCTTATATAGGCGAATCTATTGAGGGTCATCGTTAAAATAGTCTTTTTTAACTTAGTACAAAGCAATGTAGATGTCTTTAAAGATGATTTACTTAATAAATATACAAGACTTTATATATTATATAAAGTAAAGTAATAGGAAGAAAATTTT